TGGTTTAATAGGTATTTTCTTTTATGGTTCATATTCCGGATTAGGTTCATCTCTGTAGTAATCGGATGAATTGAGTTGTAGACATGAAAGCGTAGGAACTCAGTGGGATTCCCTTCTTTCTTTGTCTGATTCGAGGGGAAGGGCCCGTTGGGTTCTTAAGAATCAGATTTTTTTCGTGTAGTATAAATGGATAAATGGCAAGGCGGATTTCTTTTTCGGCTGTTGCAAAAAGCCCATTCTCTGGGGCATTTTCAAAAATGCACTTTATTGATTGATTCAAAAACCCATTCTTTGATCTTGATAGGATCATAGGATCTATGGATCCTTTGCAAGTTAGACGAAAGGGAAAATTAGGGAACTTATCGGAATCTATATATTTCTGTAGATTCAACAAATACTTTCTATACTCTTACTCTATTTATATTATTATATACTCTATTTATAATTTATATTATTTTTATTTTATTTCAGAAAAATGGAAAGTTCATTGATGAATAAGTTCTAATTAATTTCATTAATAAAATGAAAATGAACCCGCCCCTCCTTTTTTTGTCCACTACTCTTACTCTATTGTAATTGTACGTAAAAAAAAAAAAAGTTCTGATACATCTGGAAAACCGACACCAAGACTAGGTATTTTTGACGAACAGAATCAAAAATCATTACTCTTTCGACACAAGAAAAGGCATTTTCTTGTGTCGAAAGAGTAGGAAGACGAATAATCCCTACTAGACTTTTTTGTTTCCCGCATTTCTAGTTCGTTCTATTACCCATTTAATATACGAATATCTATAGAAATAGGATTCTATTTGAAATTGAATCAAATGCCTCCCATTGAAATCTAGAAAAAATCACATAGACATAGTAGTACTAATCAAATTTGGCTAAAAAAATCATAAAGTAAATAAAAGGTTTTTCATAATTTCATTTGTTTTTTTTGATCCTAGATACTAGATAATCGACAACAAGAATGGGGTTCTTTTTACGAACTTGATGTCGATAAATTCGCGAGTCTAGAAATTCATTTCAGCCAATTGCACTTTCTCAAACTGTTTCTTTTTAAGAACCAAAAAGATTTGTGCCAAAACAACAGATCCCAAGAAGAATAAAAGACCTTGGACACGTAATGGATCTTGAAGTACTATTTCGGCGTCTCCCTGACCAAATCCACCAATATTTGGATTACTGGTTAATGGTTGATCCAATTTAATTGATTCACCCTCGGAAACAAGAAGTTCCGGTCCTGGGGGGATAATATCAACCACTTGACGTCCATCCGACGGATCTGTGATGGATATTTCATATCCTCCCTTCTCTTTTCGTATGATTTTAGTTACTATACCCGCTCCCGTCGCATTATAAACTGTATTGTTACTCTTGCTTCCGTCGGGATAAATCTGACCCCTTCCCCTATTCCCTCCTACGTATATAGGATATTTTAAGAAGTGAACATCTTTTTTAGTAGCGGGGTCGGGAGAAAGAATAGGAAACGTGATTTCACTATATTTCTGACCGGGGACAGGCCCTATCACAAGAATATTCTTTTTAGCAGGGCGGTAGTTCACAAAAGACAAATTTCCTATCTTTTCTTTCATCTCTGGAGAAATGCGGTCGGAAGGAGCTAACTCAAAACCCTCCGGTAAAATAAGAACAGCCCCCACATTCAAACCGCCCTTCTTACCATTAGCAAGAACTTGTTTCACTTGCTTATCATAAGGAATTCGAACAACTGCTTCAAATACAGTATCCGGAAGTACCGCTTGTGGAACCTCAATATCCACTGGCTTGTTAGCTAAATGGCAATTGGCACATACAATACGCCCGGTTGCCTCTCGTGGATTTTCATAACCCTGCTGTGCAAAAATGGGATATGCACTTGCAATCGACGTATGGGTGACGATACATATCATCAGTGATACGGAAATAGATCGATAAATCTGTTCCTTTATCCAAGTAAAAGTATTTCGAGTTTGCATAGTCTAATCATTTTTCCGAATTTTTTTACAATAAATTGGGATAGGTCGCTAGTACAAGTCCCTATCCACGATTCTGCTATTTACTAGAATTTGACTGAAATACTCTGGAATGAAAAACCCACCAGATAGAAAGTTTTTGAATTAGATTACTATTGGTGGATCATTTTTCAATCATTCATTGAATGATAAATAACTACCAGTGACGGAGATACACGATTTAAATAGCGGAAAATCCAATATTTAAAAAGAGTATCCAGAATAACTGGAAAGGTGGAAACAAGACCAGATAGAATTTGTTCATTATGAACAAATCCAAAATCTTTGTAGACAGAACCAATTATTAGCTCCCACCCGTGGGGTGAATGAAATCCGATACATAAATCCGTTATTAAAAGAATCAAAAAAGCTTTTATTGTATCACTTAAGTTATATAGGAATTCCTGAGTCCAAGAGTTAAGAATAACAAGTTCTTCATTACCTAAAATAGAATAGACGCTTAGGATAACAAAACATATTATATTTGTTGATAAGTGCAAAATCGTATGGATACGATCTTCGTTGTGTATCCTGATTAATTGGATCGTTTCTTTTTGGATTCCTATAGAAAACTTTTTGGGATGTGTCTCCGAGTATTCGTTGTAAATTTCGTCCAAGAAGAGGATTTCCTCCAATTCTAGGAACTTTTCTATAAGATTTTTTTTTTGAATATCATTCCAAAAAATTTCGGATTGACCAGTATTCGACCAATTAGTAATCCAAGATTCCAAACTTTTAGTAAATGAGAGAGAAATCCCCCAAGGCAAAAAGACTAGAGCTGCAAGATACAAAAAGGGGGTGGGTGCTTTCTTTTTTGCCATTTTTCATCCGTGAATTGTTAATTAACCCCGTCGACTCTCTGTGATCTAATAGTTTTTTCACGTGTGAGTTCTAGACAAGGTATCGAATCTATATTTTTTGTGATTTTGTTTTAATATCTAGAGAGAATACAGAAAAAGACTAAGACTTCGCTTCAAATTCAAATGAAGAAATAAGAAAAAAGGGTTTTGTTTTATAGTTGTTCCAGAGAATATAGGCCGGCTTTGACTCGACTGAACGTTCAGGTGAAACTTCCGAAAAGTTATCTTATAGAAAAAAGATTCTTGTATTTTTTCCTCCTGCTCAGAAAGCATTCGTTCTTCAGCCCAATTCCTTTTTTTGCTCAAAAGACTTCAATTGGTACGCGCAAGAAATAGGCCAATTCCGCAGCTTTTTGTTCAATTTCTCGCGGAGTCAAATTCTCATCAGTCCGGGTCAACGGAATAGTCCCGCGGCCTCTAATATCTATATAAAGGATACGGCGAGCATAAATACCCTCTTTGACTTCTATTCTAATGGATTGAATATCCTTTATAAGGAGTCGAAGGAATATGCGACGGTTTTTTCCAGGGAATCCCCAACGAAAAATACATACCGTTCCTTCCTTTCTGTCGAATCGATCATAACCACTACCTACATTCCAGGAAATTGTGCACCACAAATAGGAACTAATAAAGAGACCCGCAATCCCGTAGAAAGACATCACGATCCCTTGTGGAAAAAAAATGATTTGCTGAGACGGAAAAAAAGATATCAAATTTTTACCAAGATAACTAGAAGTTCCAACCACTAAGAATCCTAATGAACCTAAAAAAACGACAAGGGCCCAGCAAAAATTACTTAATTTTCGAGATCCCGTTATAACTTCTATCCATATATGTTCTGATCGCCAATTCATACTTGATCTGATTTCATTTTATTGGAATTGGGAGAATACCCAAAATTATTTTGACTTTCCTTTTGTGTTTCGGAAGGAACTCTCATCAACTAGTCCTAGTTCCTATCAAACTAGGACTAGTTTGAGATGAACCCTTTATAAGTAGTAAGGAGTAATTCATCAAATTGGTTCGATCTAAAATAATAATAACATACCCTCCATACATATGACCCAAATATACATATTGATATACACCCAGATTCACCAACTTTACACATTTTAGTCATCAAATGATCCTGATCTATTTGAAACTAACTAGAATTCATTTACCTATATTTTCTGCAGACATAAAAACCTTTTCGGCGGGAAAAATATCTGTGTTATGCTACAAATTTTAGTTTCAAAAAAACGAATGAGCCCTCGGCTCTAAACAATCTTGTTTTTTTGAACATGAAGAAATAAAGAAGCCATTGCAAGTGCTGGAAATACTAGGCCTACTAAAGGCACAAAAATAGAGGGAAAATGGAAAGTTGTCATAAAATGGGGGTACCTCGATTGACTATTTGCACCTGTTATTTTTTTTTTTGAATATTTTAGATTTTTAATAATTACAATTAAATTCTTAAATTCTAATTAGTAAGAATTTGTAGTTAGTAGTAGTAATTCTGAATTAATGCAATAATACTAATGAATTTAAAAATTCTTAGTAGAGTTAGTAGAGTTAGTAGAGATATAATAAGTATCGAAAGTGGATCTATAGAATAAGTCCATTTAGGTAATTCTAAATTTCTTAGACTTTTTCATCTTTCTATATGAAAGGTATGTATGATAACTTCTTATTTTTCTTCATTTCTTTGTGTTTTGTTCTTGTCTTATCTTATAATTTCCTAAAGAAAGAGTTTCTTAGAAATTATCGAAAGATGGAAATTGATACTTTATTACACTATCTTTTATGATTTTCTATGATTTTATGATATGACTCATTTATTCATTTACATAATCGAATTCGATTTGGGAGATGGAGAAAGATAAACAACATCTATCTTTTCACTATTTTAATTGGATTATATACGTAATCCAAAATACGTTTTAGTTGCCAAATTTCACAAAAGGAGCAACTCACCCGGATAACGGGATGAGTTGCTAGTGACTTCTTAACTTAACTTAATTAGTAATCGGTAAGCTGGGTCAAAAAAGAATTATCCGCAATTTTTCTTTCTCCAATTAGATCTTAGGTCGCCAAAGAAAATAAAATTCTTCTTTACTTCGATTCTGATAAGCTAACTACTTGTTTCTTACAAATCAAATAGTTAATTCGACTTGTTGAACTTAGCGTACTCTACTTGATTGAATTTTACTTCACAGGAACGAAGCCGTGGAACTGCAAGAAATCAGTAACAACGCTTTTTAAAAGATTACGTGGTACGATTAGGTCGACTAAGCCCTTCTCGAATAAATTTTCAGTCTCCTGCGAACCTTCCGGTACTTCCACCTTCAATAGTTCTTCAATTACTCTTTTACCCGCAAATGCAATGTAGGCGTTGGGTTCGGCAATAATGAGATCTCCCAACATAGCAAAACTAGCCGTTACCCCGCCGGTAGTAGGAGAGGTAAGAATTGTTACATAAACTAACTTTTCCTTTGCTTGATATTTGTAAGCATATAAGGCAGACGATATTTTAGCCATTTGCATCAAGCTTGAACTCCCTTCTTGCATGCGCGCCCCGCCCGAAGCACACACTATAATAAGAGGTAGACATTGGTTGGTAGCGTACTCAATTAAACGGGTGATTTTCTCCCCAACTACGGACCCCATACTACCTGCGATAAACTGACAATCCATAACCCCAATTGCTACAGGAATACCATTTAGTTGACCTACGCCTGTTTGAACAGCCTCCGTTAATCCCGTCTTTGTTTGATAAGAATCAATATAATCTTCATAAGGTTCCAATTCATCGGAATCCAATTCAACAGCCTCGGAATCCAATTTATCGGAATCCAATTCAACAGCCTCGGAATCCAATTTATCGGAATCCAATTCAACAGCCTCGGAATCCAATTCATCGGAATCCAATTCAACAGCCTCGGAATCCAATTCATCGGAATCCAATTCAACAGCCCCGGAATCCAATTCATCCGAATCCGGTTCATTCGAATCCAATTCAACAGCCCCGGAATCCAATTCATTCGAATCCAATTCGTCTAAATGCTTACGAACCCAATCATCTGAATCCGAATCCAATTCACCCCAATCCACTTCAACACCCTCCAAATCCAATTGACTAACCTCCCCCGTGTTTATAGCCTCCATTAACCCCTCCGTTAATCTCTCCGTTAATCCCGTCTTTATTTTAGAAAAAATTTTTAAAATTATCTCCCTTTGCTCAATAGGATCTTTCTTTTTAGTCTCCGTTAATAATAACCTGTTTATTTGATCGTGAATTTTTTCCATTTCCAGATCCAATTCATCCGGATCCAACTCATCCGAATCCAATTCATTCGATTCTAATTCATCCGAATCCAATTCAACAGCCCCGGAATCCAATTCATCCGAATCAAACGTCAATAACCATAACCTATTTATTTGATCAATTTGTTTTTGAATTCTCTTTTTTTGCTCATTTCTTTGCTCAGTAGGATCTTTAGGATCAATAGGATTTTGAATAAAGAGAAACTTCGTTAATATTAAGGTCTCTAATTTATTTATTATTTGATCAATTTGATCTTGAATTCTTTGCTCCTCATAGGGATACAGAGACACCAGGTCTTCGTCCATAGGATCCCAGGTGCCGGAATCAATCGAAAGTTCGATTCTTTCGGAACTACTCATTTTCAAATGATGATCACAGTATTCACAAATATATATTTTTGATTTCAAAAATTCTTTATAATTTAATTTTTCGCAATTTTCGCATTGAACCCACAAATGCTTGGGTTTTTTTCTTGGATCGAGATCGTTAGACCCCGTGAAATCACTAATCTCCGCAGGGGTTCCTATAACGGACCCCTCGCTTTCACTACTTTCACCACTCGCGAAATCACTACTATTCGCGGGGGTTCCTATAATGGACCCCTCGCTTTCACTACTTTCATCACTAGTGAAATCACTATTCTCCGCGGAGGTTCCTATAGCGGAACCCTCACTTTCACTACTTTCACCAAAAACGCACTCAGGGATAATGTTTCTATCCCTACCTTTTTTAGTAGAATCTTCCTGTTCGCTAGTATTTTCAGTTTCACTAGGACCAAGATTTCCCGTCGATTGAGTTATCCCATAACCGCCTTTTAATTCCTTCTTAATAAAATGAAGAAAAATCATAGAGTTTTTTTGACCCCTACTTTTATTACTTTTATTTTTCATAAATTTTTGTCTCGTTAAAAAAAAAATGGTTAATGATATAAGATAATATAAGATAAGAGAAATAAAGTTTTTGATCGGATACGACATGATTATCGTATACAAACGGACCTTTTGTCAACTTGTCAACCAAGATAATTTCGATCGGATCGTCAAAGAATCCTAAAAAAAAAAAGATATAAGATAAGAATGAATAGTCATTGGTAGTACTAGGATAAACTGCCCTTCATTCAAAACAGAATGATAAAGAGTTTTTTCCTATGTCTTCGCATGGAAGAAGAAAAACGGTTAATAATACAAGAAACTATGTAGTAAAAAAATAGACCAATCCAAAGGATCCATAGGTTTCGTTGTGGATCCAAAACAACCATAGATCCATTTGAGTCTTAGATTTTTTATTTAAATTTAAGATCTCCGTGTGCTTGGGAATC